TCATCTGGTTAGATATAATAGATATAATAGATATAGTGTTATGTATTGAATATCTTGACATTTCTTTCTAAATGGACTAATATCTATTTCCATATCAAAATAAAAACTTGACTTGATATTGACAAATTACATCTGTATAGATATAATAGATATAGTGTTGTGTATTGAATCTCTTGACATTTCTTTCTAAATGGACTCATTCGATAGATAAGTGAGCTAAGTAGGTGCTTGGCTAAATGATCCAATTGTTTCTCCAAATTAAACATCCTTTTCGTATCATTAACACTCTTTTTCTTTTTCCTGTTACTCTATTTATTTTGATGAAAATCCCCAAATTCGTTTTGAGCATTTGGATACCAATTCAAAAATATCCAGTTTTTTACTTTTTTATTTTTTTAGCTGCGTTCATAGGCTATTTTTTGATGGAGGAAATCCTGGAAAAAGTATTTCGTATACCTATTATGTATTATCGAAATTGGGCAATTCCGGGCTATGTTTTCTTTATAATGTGTTGGGTTTTTGCCGACAACTTCTTGAAACCATTATGCAAGCGGTATTTCGATTCGTTTCGATATCTATTTAGGGGATATTGGTAAGTGATCTAAGTAGGTGCTAAATGGTTCAATTGTACTAATAGATTAAAGCAAACAAATATCATCTTTTTCAAAGAATCGAAACAAAAAAAAATGCCAATATTTACAAATCAAATAATACAAACAATATATCCAAGTTAAACCGAATTTTCTTTTTGTGGAGATATTATTTCATATGTAGACAAATTGGATCATTTATCTTTTTTTTTTTCGGCAGTTCGATCTATGATTTCTCATTCATGGACGCTGATAAGATTAAGTAGCACCTTTCCAAATTTGGAATTATGAATTTCCAAATTAGAATTTTATCGTAGTAATAATGGAATCCAATTTTGGATTTCTATCTTTGCAAAAATATGGAAAAAATAAGATAAGATCCAAATGGGGCCTTGAAGTTGAATTGACATTAGATATGGACTAATATCTATTTCCATATCCAAATAGCAATTTTCTATTGACAAATCCAATCTTTATAGATATAATGTATAGAATGTTGTCTATTGAATCTTTTGACATTTCTTTATGATTTTTTGATTGACTGTATCAGTAACACTTACCGATGGAGAGGTAGGGTCTATCTTTCTTACCTTCTTATATTTTTACATCTAGGATTTGAACTGCATTCTTTTTTTGAGTCTTAATAGGAGATCCAAAATATGATCACGGACGAAAACCAAATGGTAGCTGTATTTTCACCAATTGTAGATGTATTTTCACCAATTGTAGGTGTATTTTCATCAATTCTAGATTTCTTTTGCAAAATTTTAGCTTTCTTTTCACCAATTCTAGATTTCTTTTCAACAATTGTAGCTGTATTTTCACCAAAACATGAGAATGACGTTGAGAATAAGGATGTGAGTGCGAATGAGAACGAGGGTGAGAATAAGGATGGAAAGGAAGGGGATTCTCATCCTGAGAACGATGAGTTTGAGGGGGATTATCAGTATGAGAATGAGGGTAAGAATAACGATGAAAATAAATAGTTTTCTATATTACTAATTCTATCTTTCACGGAATCCATTCCCCTTCGGCATGGATTAAGCTCACACTAACCCGTTCATTTTTCAAAGAAAATGAGATTTCTTGAAGTGTGCTATTTCCAAAGTTTGCAAATCTAACGATTGTGATGCATATTCAGACTTATGAAAAAAAAAAGTTCGAATTAGACATGAAAATCCCATTAGTATTCATTCAAGTAATTTAGTATTCATTGAATGAAGTAATGAGCCTGAAAACTCATAGCTTCAATGGATTTCTTTCCAAAAATCATTGCATTTTTTTCTTTGAATAGGAACCGCATTTTTTGCATCACTGGACTTTATAGAAAAATATCAATCAAATAGAAAGATACTTCATAAATTCAGTTAATTAAGACACACTATTATCTGGTCTGGCCTTATTTTCGTTGACGTATATCAAGAGAGGGCAATCAAGGGAGGGCCTCTCATTTGAATATGATATGAAAAGTCTTTATAAAACCAATTTTCATACAAAATAGGAGATCACAAATATGATGACGGACGAAAACCAAATGGTAGGTCTATTTTCGCTAGTGAGAGATTTTTTGAAAACGAAGTTAAGATATCAAAACATCCGTTTGACTCCTACAAGTGTATCTTGCAGTTTTTTGCTCATTTTTTTAATGATTTTTCTTTTTTCCAGTTATTTTATCCATAGGAAGGAAAAAAATAGCATAGAGATAGAGCAGAAACGCCAATCTTTGGAGAAGCTTGTGCGAGATGAGGAAGATGAGTTTGAGACAGATTGCCAGGATGAGAGTCAATTTAACGATTTAGAATAGAGACAATTTTTTCGCTATTGTAACAAGCATAGAACTCATAGGGAAATAAAGAAATATATCAAAATAAAATAAACAAATATTATCTTTTTCAAAAAATAAAAAATAGAAAAAAAAACTTCAAATATTTACAAATAAAATAATATAAACAATATATCCAAACCAAACCAAATTTGCTTTTTGTGGATAAAAAAAAAGATAAAAAAAGGATTTCCAATTTGTTATTTGATTTTTTTTATAATTGATTATGTATCATTATTTATTGAAATTTTGAATTGAATATATTATATTAATATATTAACTAATTATAGTCATTTGGTGAATAAATTCATATTACTATCTACAATTCCATTGTTGAGATCAAATTGAAAGTCTTTTGGTCTTTTTTTTTTTTTTGAAACAGATTCTATTATATTGATTGTTCAATTTTTGATAAATCACTGCTTCATCTGGTATTTCGAATATAATGGATTCATTTAGTTATTTTGACCAGATCGAAAATTGTTTATATTCAAAACTATAATTTATAGATTCAATGTCACATTCAGTAAAAATTTATAATACCTGCATAGGGTGTACTCAATGTGTTCGAGCTTGTCCTACAGATGTATTGGAAATGATATCTTGGGGTGGATGTAAAGCCAAACAAATTGCTTCCGCACCAAGAACCGAGGATTGTGTAGGTTGTAAAAGGTGCGAATCTGCCTGTCCAACAGATTTTTTGAGTATCCGTGTTTATTTAGGATCTGAAACAACTCGTAGCATGGCTCTAGCTTATTGATACGTTACAAAAAAAAGTTTCACTTGAATCATTCATTTGATTCCTAATTTACCAAAAAAGCTCATATTTCATGAAATCTATTATTTTGAGTACGGGTTTTTCTCGTCAAAACATATTGCGCCTTTATCATGACTTTTTTTCCTCATAAAGGGAATTCAGATATATCGATGCTATATTCTATGTATATGTTTGTTATAATCCCTTGTAATAGCTTATGTTATGTATTCTCCTATCATTTTCAATTTGATAATACATTAATCCAATTGAAGGAATATTGAAAATGGATAAATATATTTGATTTCCACTGGAGATTAGGAATTGATGGACTTTCCATAGAACCTATTTTACTGATAGGATTTTTTTATTACTACTTTAGTTAGTTTCGCTGCTGGGCCAGTTACTTGAAGTTACCAGTTCTTCTATTGTCTGATGCTAGCAATGTATAGCGGTCAAATAGAATTATTTTCTTCTCAAGACCTTTTACTTTTGTTTTATAATGTAAAAGTTAGAATGAATTCCTGTTTACTTAACTTTTATCAATGTGTGGGGGGGGGAGAAGAAACGTCTTTATTCAGTTACTAAGTTTATTTTATACACTGCAGGAGGCTTTATTTCCTTGTGTTAATAGGAATTATAAGTATTGGTTTATATGGTTCAAATAAACTAAGATTCCATTTTGAAAGATTAATTCATTAATCATATCCTATTGCATTAGAAATAATATTTTACTCTGGTTTCCTTATTGCATATACTTTCAAATTCATGGATATACCCCTACATACGCGGTTATCAGATACTAATGGAGAAGCACAATACAGCACATATATTAGCTGGTATTTTTTGAAAAAAGGGAGCATGGGGATTGATTTGGATCAATATGGAATTATTACCTCACGCCCATTCTATATTTTCTCTTTGCCCGGTAATAGTAATAATAGGAATGATACAAATTAATTATGTAGCTTGAACTTTTTTTGGTCAACAAAATTAAAAAAAGAGAATAGCATATTCTTCTTTATTTCATATGGTTTTATAATTATAGGAATTGATTCTATAACCAACATGGGACTCAATGGGCCTATTTTAAAAATGCTTTATCATCGATTTATTGATGCTATACTTTTTTTCTTGGTGGGAATCAGTTAGTTGTGATAGAATGCGTCTTGTTTATCTTTAATAAATGGGAAGAATATCTATATAAAAACCAAAAACATTTATTCAGTAATTTCTCTATGGCTTATCTTGCATTACCAGGAATCAGTGCTTTTATTACAGAATTAGTGATATTTTTAGGATTTGTTACTAGTACTAGGCCAAAATGACTTGTTTAGTAATAGCTATTGGAATAATATTGACTCCTATTTATTTATTATCTATGTTACGATAGATGTTCTATGGATATACGTTATTTAACATTCCCAACTCCAATTTTTTTGATTTAGATTCAGGACCACGAGAATTCTTTCTTTCAATCTTTCTTTTTTTCCATTAATACGAATTGATATTTATCCTTACTTTTTTCTCTCTGAAAACAAAAAAACGAAAACTTTTCTTAAATTTTCACCCACAGAATCCTAGTTATTCATTTCAAAATTTAAAGTTTATAATAATCTTAATGAAATCAAAATTTTCAAGTAAAATGAGATTCCATACTAAAAAGTAAAATAATTCATCTTGAACAACATATGTCTTTCACATAAAAAAATAAAAAAAAAAAATAATTCTAATGGCAGTTCCAAAAAAACGTACTTCTATATCAAAAAAGCGTATTCGTAGAAATATTTGGATAAAAAAAGGATATTTAATTACAACAAAGGCTTCTTCTTTTTTAACAAAATTGATTTATATAAAAAATTCAAAAAGTTTTATTAAAAAACAACCAAACCAGAAAGTCTTTGGTTTTTTTTTTAAAGAACCTATTCAGTCAACAGATATAGACAAAAATATTATAGATTAAATAAAGAAAAAAAATTTCACAAATTTCTTATTTTATAGTTTTCTTTTATATATATATTTTATATATATATATATATAAATATAGAAAAATCGATTCTTTATTTGTTTTTATGTAGCTATCAATCAATTTTTCACAATAGAAAAATATGAAATTTTTTTCTATTGTGAACAATATAATATATTTTGTACAAAGATTCTATTTTTTGATTATATATTTATTGAAAGTTAAAAAAACGAATTCATTTCCTAAATGTTATTATAAATTTTTAACAACTAAATTTTGATCTTTAATTCTTGACAATTCTTTATGAATTGATTATTATTTTAAGTAGGCCGCCATGGTGAAATTGGTAGACACGCTGCTCTTAGGAAGCAGTGCTAACTGCATCTCGGTTCAAGTCCGAGTGGCGGCATTCTCTAAAAGTGATACAATAGATTCAAAAATTGAAATCTATTTAATAATTCTCAATTTAAGATTTTATAATAAAAACTATTTTATAATGTTTACAACTTTAGAACATATATTGATTCATACTTCTTTTTCAATTACTTCAATTGTAATTTCCATTTATATGATGACTTTATTAATTTGTCAAATTATTGAATTACATAATTCACCAGAAAAAGGAATGATAGCTACTTTTTTTTGTATATCAGGATTTTTAATTTCTCGTTGGATTTCTTTAAAACATTTTCCATTAAGTAATTTATATGAATCTTTAATTTTTCTTTCATGTACTTTTTGCATTATTCATATAATTCCCAGGATTCAAAATTATCAACATGAATTAAGCACAACAACTGTACCAAGTACGATAACTGTACCAAGTACGATTTTGACTCAAGGTTTTGCCACATCGGGTCTTTCAACTGAAATGCATCAACCTGCAATATTAGTACCTGCTCTACAATCTCAATGGTTAATGATGCACGTAAGTATGATGTTATTGAGTTACGCAACTCTTTTATGTGGATCTTTATTATCCATTGTTCTTTTAGTTATTATATTAAAAAAAAAAATAAATCCTTTTTTTATTAGTAAACTAAACTATTGGAATAAAACGATAAATATTTTCAAAAATATCCCTTTTTTTTTACTTCAAAATTACTACAAATATGATTTAATTGAGCGTTTAGATTATTTCAGTTATCGTTTTATTAGTATTGGGTTTACTTTTTTAAGTATTGGTATTCTTTGTGGAGCAGTTTGGGCTAATGAAGCTTGGGGATCTTATTGGAACTGGGATCCCAAGGAAACTTGGGCATTTATTACTTGGACGATATTCGCAATTTACTTACATATTAGAACAAATTTAAATTGGAAAGGTAAGAATTCTGCACTTGTAGCTTCTGTTGGATTTATTCTTATTTGGATATGTTACTTTGGAATTAATCTTTTAGGAATAGGTTTACATAGCTATGGTTCATTCATTCAAATTGAGATATAATTAAATAAATTATATATATATATATATATATATATATATATATTAAGTATTATATATTTTTAAATATTTAAAATAAAAAATCTTTATACATTAAGCTTTTTTTTTAGTTTTTGAGAATCGTTTAAATGATTCTCAAAAACTTAGGCTCAATCGAACTCCACCAACTCCACCAAAAGAAAAGTTTTCGTTTTTTTGTTTTCAGAGAGAAAAAAGTAAGGATAAATATCAATTCGTATTAATGGAAAAAAAGAAAGATTGAAAGAAAGAATTCTCGTGGTCCTGAATCTAAATCAAAAAAATTGGAGTTGGGAATGTTAAATAACGTATATCCATAGAACATCTATCGTAACATAGATAATAAATAAATAGGAGTCAATATTATTCCAATAGCTATTACTAAACAAGTCATTTTGGCCTAGTACTAGTAACAAATCCTAAAAATATCACTAATTCTGTAATAAAAGCACTGATTCCTGGTAATGCAAGATAAGCCATAGAGAAATTACTGAATAAATGTTTTTGGTTTTTATATAGATATTCTTCCCATTTATTAAAGATAAACAAGACGCATTCTATCACAACTAACTGATTCCCACCAAGAAAAAAAGTATAGCATCAATAAATCGATGATAAAGCATTTTTAAAATAGGCCCATTGAGTCCCATGTTGGTTATAGAATCAATTCCTATAATTATAAAACCATATGAAATAAAGAAGAATATGCTATTCTCTTTTTTTAATTTTGTTGACCAAAAAAAGTTCAAGCTACATAATTAATTTGTATCATTCCTATTATTACTATTACCGGGCAAAGAGAAAATATAGAATGGGCGTGAGGTAATAATTCCATATTGATCCAAATCAATCCCCATGCTCCCTTTTTTCAAAAAATACCAGCTAATATATGTGCTGTATTGTGCTTCTCCATTAGTATCTGATAACCGCGTATGTAGGGGTATATCCATGAATTTGAAAGTATATGCAATAAGGAAACCAGAGTAAAATATTATTTCTAATGCAATAGGATATGATTAATGAATTAATCTTTCAAAATGGAATCTTAGTTTATTTGAACCATATAAACCAATACTTATAATTCCTATTAACACAAGGAAATAAAGCCTCCTGCAGTGTATAAAATAAACTTAGTAACTGAATAAAGACGTTTCTTCTCCCCCCCCCACACATTGATAAAAGTTAAGTAAACAGGAATTCATTCTAACTTTTACATTATAAAACAAAAGTAAAAGGTCTTGAGAAGAAAATAATTCTATTTGACCGCTATACATTGCTAGCATCAGACAATAGAAGAACTGGTAACTTCAAGTAACTGGCCCAGCAGCGAAACTAACTAAAGTAGTAATAAAAAAATCCTATCAGTAAAATAGGTTCTATGGAAAGTCCATCAATTCCTAATCTCCAGTGGAAATCAAATATATTTATCCATTTTCAATATTCCTTCAATTGGATTAATGTATTATCAAATTGAAAATGATAGGAGAATACATAACATAAGCTATTACAAGGGATTATAACAAACATATACATAGAATATAGCATCGATATATCTGAATTCCCTTTATGAGGAAAAAAAGTCATGATAAAGGCGCAATATGTTTTGACGAGAAAAACCCGTACTCAAAATAATAGATTTCATGAAATATGAGCTTTTTTGGTAAATTAGGAATCAAATGAATGATTCAAGTGAAACTTTTTTTTGTAACGTATCAATAAGCTAGAGCCATGCTACGAGTTGTTTCAGATCCTAAATAAACACGGATACTCAAAAAATCTGTTGGACAGGCAGATTCGCACCTTTTACAACCTACACAATCCTCGGTTCTTGGTGCGGAAGCAATTTGTTTGGCTTTACATCCACCCCAAGATATCATTTCCAATACATCTGTAGGACAAGCTCGAACACATTGAGTACACCCTATGCAGGTATTATAAATTTTTACTGAATGTGACATTGAATCTATAAATTATAGTTTTGAATATAAACAATTTTCGATCTGGTCAAAATAACTAAATGAATCCATTATATTCGAAATACCAGATGAAGCAGTGATTTATCAAAAATTGAACAATCAATATAATAGAATCTGTTTCAAAAAAAAAAAAAAGACCAAAAGACTTTCAATTTGATCTCAACAATGGAATTGTAGATAGTAATATGAATTTATTCACCAAATGACTATAATTAGTTAATATATTAATATAATATATTCAATTCAAAATTTCAATAAATAATGATACATAATCAATTATAAAAAAAATCAAATAACAAATTGGAAATCCTTTTTTTATCTTTTTTTTTATCCACAAAAAGCAAATTTGGTTTGGTTTGGATATATTGTTTATATTATTTTATTTGTAAATATTTGAAGTTTTTTTTTCTATTTTTTATTTTTTGAAAAAGATAATATTTGTTTATTTTATTTTGATATATTTCTTTATTTCCCTATGAGTTCTATGCTTGTTACAATAGCGAAAAAATTGTCTCTATTCTAAATCGTTAAATTGACTCTCATCCTGGCAATCTGTCTCAAACTCATCTTCCTCATCTCGCACAAGCTTCTCCAAAGATTGGCGTTTCTGCTCTATCTCTATGCTATTTTTTTCCTTCCTATGGATAAAATAACTGGAAAAAAGAAAAATCATTAAAAAAATGAGCAAAAAACTGCAAGATACACTTGTAGGAGTCAAACGGATGTTTTGATATCTTAACTTCGTTTTCAAAAAATCTCTCACTAGCGAAAATAGACCTACCATTTGGTTTTCGTCCGTCATCATATTTGTGATCTCCTATTTTGTATGAAAATTGGTTTTATAAAGACTTTTCATATCATATTCAAATGAGAGGCCCTCCCTTGATTGCCCTCTCTTGATATACGTCAACGAAAATAAGGCCAGACCAGATAATAGTGTGTCTTAATTAACTGAATTTATGAAGTATCTTTCTATTTGATTGATATTTTTCTATAAAGTCCAGTGATGCAAAAAATGCGGTTCCTATTCAAAGAAAAAAATGCAATGATTTTTGGAAAGAAATCCATTGAAGCTATGAGTTTTCAGGCTCATTACTTCATTCAATGAATACTAAATTACTTGAATGAATACTAATGGGATTTTCATGTCTAATTCGAACTTTTTTTTTTCATAAGTCTGAATATGCATCACAATCGTTAGATTTGCAAACTTTGGAAATAGCACACTTCAAGAAATCTCATTTTCTTTGAAAAATGAACGGGTTAGTGTGAGCTTAATCCATGCCGAAGGGGAATGGATTCCGTGAAAGATAGAATTAGTAATATAGAAAACTATTTATTTTCATCGTTATTCTTACCCTCATTCTCATACTGATAATCCCCCTCAAACTCATCGTTCTCAGGATGAGAATCCCCTTCCTTTCCATCCTTATTCTCACCCTCGTTCTCATTCGCACTCACATCCTTATTCTCAACGTCATTCTCATGTTTTGGTGAAAATACAGCTACAATTGTTGAAAAGAAATCTAGAATTGGTGAAAAGAAAGCTAAAATTTTGCAAAAGAAATCTAGAATTGATGAAAATACACCTACAATTGGTGAAAATACATCTACAATTGGTGAAAATACAGCTACCATTTGGTTTTCGTCCGTGATCATATTTTGGATCTCCTATTAAGACTCAAAAAAAGAATGCAGTTCAAATCCTAGATGTAAAAATATAAGAAGGTAAGAAAGATAGACCCTACCTCTCCATCGGTAAGTGTTACTGATACAGTCAATCAAAAAATCATAAAGAAATGTCAAAAGATTCAATAGACAACATTCTATACATTATATCTATAAAGATTGGATTTGTCAATAGAAAATTGCTATTTGGATATGGAAATAGATATTAGTCCATATCTAATGTCAATTCAACTTCAAGGCCCCATTTGGATCTTATCTTATTTTTTCCATATTTTTGCAAAGATAGAAATCCAAAATTGGATTCCATTATTACTACGATAAAATTCTAATTTGGAAATTCATAATTCCAAATTTGGAAAGGTGCTACTTAATCTTATCAGCGTCCATGAATGAGAAATCATAGATCGAACTGCCGAAAAAAAAAAAGATAAATGATCCAATTTGTCTACATATGAAATAATATCTCCACAAAAAGAAAATTCGGTTTAACTTGGATATATTGTTTGTATTATTTGATTTGTAAATATTGGCATTTTTTTTTGTTTCGATTCTTTGAAAAAGATGATATTTGTTTGCTTTAATCTATTAGTACAATTGAACCATTTAGCACCTACTTAGATCACTTACCAATATCCCCTAAATAGATATCGAAACGAATCGAAATACCGCTTGCATAATGGTTTCAAGAAGTTGTCGGCAAAAACCCAACACATTATAAAGAAAACATAGCCCGGAATTGCCCAATTTCGATAATACATAATAGGTATACGAAATACTTTTTCCAGGATTTCCTCCATCAAAAAATAGCCTATGAACGCAGCTAAAAAAATAAAAAAGTAAAAAACTGGATATTTTTGAATTGGTATCCAAATGCTCAAAACGAATTTGGGGATTTTCATCAAAATAAATAGAGTAACAGGAAAAAGAAAAAGAGTGTTAATGATACGAAAAGGATGTTTAATTTGGAGAAACAATTGGATCATTTAGCCAAGCACCTACTTAGCTCACTTATCTATCGAATGAGTCCATTTAGAAAGAAATGTCAAGAGATTCAATACACAACACTATATCTATTATATCTATACAGATGTAATTTGTCAATATCAAGTCAAGTTTTTATTTTGATATGGAAATAGATATTAGTCCATTTAGAAAGAAATGTCAAGATATTCAATACATAACACTATATCTATTATATCTATTATATCTAACCAGATGACATTTGTCAATATACAATTTATATTTTGAATAGATATTAGTCCATTTCAAAAGAAATATCAAGAGATTCAATACACAACAGTATATCTATTATATCTATACAGGTAATATTTGTCAATATTTAATTTTAATATTGGGTTGTTATTTTGAATCGATATTAGTCCATTTCAAAATCAATGTAAAGGGATTCAATACACAACTCGTAATTCCAGAAATTCATACAAATCAAAAACATTATTGGAATCCTTCCTTACCAACTTGATTTTGTTGCACCCGGTAACAAACATGCATGAACCATTTTCCTAAGTATGCGCCCAGATAGTCCAAAATCTCGATAGTTAGCTCTAGGTCTTTCAGTCGATCATAAAAAATTGCTCCTTTATATTTGCATTATAACTTATATATAGTCAAGTAACACCACCGGATCAATCAATTAACTAGTTGAATTCATAGACCGTGACATAATATTCAACAAGGAATCAAAGTTTCTGAAGGAATGTAGAAACAAAAAAGTTTCCGTCGGAAATACTCAAAAAAGGAGTAGTAGGGCATATATAGGAACAGATCGATACCTGTAATACATCACAGGTATGCGGCATATTTTGTCCATAAATTCTTCAAAAAGCCAGTAACCGATTACCACGGCCACCCAGACTGAGAAGTGAAATAACAAATAATAACCCATAATTTCTTGACCTCCTTTTGGTTTCAATTATAGTTAGATTGATTTATATCTTAGTTGAATTTTTTGGTATGTCAAGATAATCCAGATTATCTTATATATAAAGATTCTCTTATATATTTATAATATGAAAATATTGATGATATGCAAATACTATCTTTCATATATGAAATGAGGCATGGAACGGAACCACTACGAAGAAGTTACAAGAGTTACAAAGCAAACTTGGGACTTATACTTATATTGTTCATAGGTTGAAAACAGAAGTTGAACTATAATCTACCCTTGTTCCTAAGAACTAATCCAATCTCCCCAAGTAGGTTTCGAACCTACGACCAATCGGT